TATTTCTAGGAGTCTTTCTATCATTGAATGCAAACAAACATATTCGTTTATCACTCAAAGGGCCTATTAGTAAGAACTTTACTTTAATTCATTTGGTCTTGCCTTTTTATTTATGATTTAGAAATTAAATACAATATGATAAAGACAAATCATTTTTAGCATAATAAAAAGATTCTTATCTTACGTTTTCACATCAAAGTGACATATATTCCTCCCTTATTTTTCCCCATTTAATGCCCATTGGTGTTCCAAAAGTACCCTTTCGAAGTCCTGGAGAAGAAGATGCATCTTGGGTTGACATATAGTGTGACTTGTCAGATATATTTGGTCATATGGGATTTACCCCGTTCTCCCCCCCCGATGGAGATATACTTCTCTTTTATACCCCCAAAAATTGCTTGAATCATCAAAAATTTTGAGCGTTAAGTGTAATAAAGTGCAATTAGATCGATTTTTTGGTTGGGTTGAAGTGGGGGATATCCCGATTACTATTCGACTAGACATTTAGAAAAATTTATGGTTGGCTTGGTTGGACCAATAAAATGAAGCGTCCGGACTCTGTTTAGAAAAAAACAATTGGTAATATGTCTACGATTACTCCTTTTATCATATAGTTGGCAGAAAACATGAAACAAGAAATTAAGAAAAAAGGGGAGGTCGTAACAAAAAGACACGGTATTGCAGTATTTGTCCTATATGTGCAAATCCAAATCGGGCGGATCTTTCTTTACCCAGAGGCGAACAGAAACCTAAAAGAATTGAAAAAAAAGAATTAATCAAGTCCATTCAAAAACAAGAAAATTATATTGCGGTTTTAATTTAATCTCGATGAAAACAATACATCAACGAAAGGTGAGTTCAATACAATAAAGTTAGTACCCTTTTTTATTATATATATTCTATCCATATCTATGAAAATAAATAAAATAGAAAAAAGGAAAGAGATTAGAAATTTACACATTGATTCCTTATTTGCGATTTTCGGTGAACTGTATGCATCAAAAGGTGCATATACGGCTTTTAGGGGGTCCAATTTTATCCTAATCAACCGACTTTATCGCGAAAGACTACTTTTTTTAGGCCAAGAGGTTGATAGTGAAATATCAAATCAACTTATCGGCCTTATGGTATATCTCAGTATAGAGGACGATAACCAAGATTTGTATCTGTTTATAAATTCCCCAGGCGGATGGGTAATCCCCGGAATAGCTATTTATGATACTATGCAATTTGTACAACCAGATGTACAAACAGTATGCATGGGATTAGCTGCTTCAATGGGATCCTTTATTTTGGCAGGAGGCGAAATTACCAAACGTCTAGCATTTCCTCACGCTTGGCGCCAGTGCGTTTTTTTTCTTTAAGAAAAAGACTATGCCTTCGCCATATGAATATTGAGTAATAATAGCACGGCACTTCGAGTTCGATACGCAATTCTTTTTTTTTACCATTTGATTATGTATCGAAAGAGTAGTATGAAAAAAGGAGTGTTTACGATTTTTTTTATCTGATCTATCGGGAGCCTATTTCAGTGTCACAAAATTTTTTGTTTTCAGTTTTCACACCGGAAAGCTTTTAACAATATTTATATGAAAGAATAGCAAATAAAAAAATTATTATTTTTTTATTTATAACTATTTGAAAAAAAAAAAATAAAGAAACTTTGGGATTGCTGAATAATAGACGAAATAATAAAGCAAGGGAACCGTCATAGTATTTTTCAAATACTCTAAAAAGGAAGGATGGTTATTGGGTCATTTACTGATTTGGGTCTGATAGACCCGGTATATTTTATATTTTGTATTTTTTGATCTTCGAAATGTAAGGTAAAAATAAATCCCAAAGTATAGCCGTATGCAATACGCAAAAGATGCCTGTACGGTTATTCAATTTGATCTTTGTTTGTTTTATTATTATTTATCTCTTATCTCTCTCGCCTTATCGTGCAAGATAGATAGAGGAAACCTTTATCACGGTATATCATCAGGGTAATGATCCATCAACCTGCTAGTTCTTTTTATGAGGCACAAACGGGAGAATTTATCCTGGAAGCGCAAGAACTGTTGAAACTGCGCGAAACGATCACAAGGGTTTATGTACAAAGAACGGGCAAACCTTTATGGCTTGTATCTGAAGACATGGAAAGGGATGTTTTTATGTCCGCAGCAGAAGCCCAAGCCCACGGAATTGTGGATCTTGTAGCGGTTGAATAAAAGATTAACAGCACGGATTCTGCGCAAATACACACTTTGATATTTTTTTTTTTTAATCTTCTTATTATTTTTTATCGGATTTAATAGAATATTACTATTAATTAATCTATTAATATAATAATCGAATATAAGTAATTCACAATCATCGGATTAGGATTGATCTAAACCCGTTCATTATGTATACGACTCACCATGCCAACTATGAAACAACTTATTAGAAACACAAGACAGCCAATCCGAAATGTCACGAAATCCCCCGCGCTTCGGGGATGCCCTCAGCGCCGAGGAACGTGTACTAGGGTGTATGTGCGACTCGTTCAGATCCATAGACTAAAACAAAAGAAAGGAAACAATTTATTCCAGTATCGGCGAGGTGGTCGGTTAAAAATCTATTAATAGAGTCTTCTATTGTGTATCAAATTTATGGTTTCGATTGGTGCAAACAAACCCAATCACCTCAATTTGCAATTTAAGCTGAGAAAGGCTTCCCCATTGGTAGCAAATGGTTACACCTTAAGCGGGGAAATCATATTTCAATTAAAAAAAAAAAGCGGAAAGATTATGCTCTTATTTTTGCAAGAACGAACTAAGAGGGTCAGCTACCCAGCCAATCTTCATACTTAAATACCGTTACTGTATAGTTCGACTTCGTTGTGAAATACCTATTATTAGATATTTCATGGGTAGAGCCAAAGAGTGTGAACTGTACAAGTTAACAATAACATTGAAAAAATGAAGGGGCTCCGGTGTATAGAGAGGACCTCGCCGTTTAAAACCTAATCATAGAAACGATGAAACTCACCATTTCTTTATCTATTCCTATTTAATTTACTATGTTTTTTTGATACCCAGTATCAATACAATTTCTTATTTCGAGGTTAAATGCTTAGAAATAAAAAGAAAAAAATCGTGGTTGGGAAGGTTATAGTAGCAAAAAAAGCCATCGGAATTTTTATTTTATACATTGGAAGGATCCATTTTTGTTATTAATAGACTATAGGGTGGGGAGAAAAGAATAACTGAACAAAAAGAAATCAAATAGTTATTCATCAAAGTCTCATTTATTCAATGACAAGAATTAAACGAGGATACATAGCTCGGAAACGGAGGACAAAAATTCGTTTATTTACATCAAGTTTTCGCGGGGCTCATTCAAGACTTACTCGAACTATGATTCAACAGAAAATAAAAGCTTTAGTTTCGGCTCATCGGGATAGAGATAGGAAAAAAAGGGATTTTAGAGCTTTGTGGATCAGTCGAATAAATGCAATAATTGGTGCGAATAAAAAAAAAATAGACTCTAGTTATCACAGATTAATATATAATCTGTACAAGAGGCAATTGCTTATTAATCGTAAAATAGTTGCACAAATAGCTATATTAAAAGGGGATTGTCTTTTTATGATTGCCAACGAGATCATATAAAACTCTACTACCTTCCCGGAGATCAATCTCCGGGAAGGTAGTAGAGTTTTATATGATAAAATAGAATTCATACCATAAAGTCATCAAAATGAACAACCACGCTCAATAAAAAAAAGATTTATTATTCTTCACCGATTTATCTTTTCTGTTATAACACAACAATCAAAATTGGACTTTCATAGTTTTCGAACAAAAGATCAATCCAAATTTGATTTTATTTTAGATTAAAATTTTAATTCAATTGAAGAGTAACTCTATTTTTTTTTTTTTAAGACTAGTAGTGGTAGTTCTAGCGGTCAACTCGGTTTTTTCAAATTGTTTTTCATTATTAAGAAAAGGTAACGAAGATAAAATACGAGCTTGTTTTATAGCAATCGTAATTAATCGTTGTTGTTTTAAGGTCAATCTATTTAGGCGTCTAGATAATATTTTTCCTTGTTCACTAATAAATCGACTAATTAAACTCATGTTTTTATAATCAATTCGATCCCCCGACCCAATCGGGGGCAAACGTCTACGAAAAGATCGCTTTGATTTAAGAAAGAGTCGCTTAGATTTATCCATGGTTTGTTTATTCCTATCCCGAAAATACTATTTATTACAAAAAAGGATTCGTTTTGTTTATATTCTTACTTTCTTTTTATTTTTTTTATTTATATATATATGTTGTTATGTTATATAATTATATATATAGTTTTATATAGTTTATAGAATATATATGAAAAACTGGTCATTTTCATGTTCTTTTGGAAGGGTGACACAGAAGCGATCCATTTTATCTATTTCTTTATTTCTGCGTGAATCATATGTTTGCAACAACGGGGACAGAATTTTCTCAATTCCAATCGACTGGGCGTATTGTGTCGATTCTTTTGAGTAATATATCTAGAAATACCGGTTGATTGCTTATTAACACTACTATTTTGAGCACAACTAGTACATTCCAAAATAACCGCTACTCGGATATCTTTACCCTTGGCCATGAACCTCCTTTGGGTTTTTGATTCACTTTAAACTCTTCGATTTTTGGATTATAAGAAGAAAAATAAAAGGGTAAAAGGAGAAGTTGATAATGCGAAATAAAATTATGGAAGATTTCCTTGCTATTAATATAAATAGAGTACAATACTAATTAAGTTAATTAATACAATAACTTCGAACTAATCTTCTATGATTATGATATTGTTGACCCCGCCCTAGCCATTTCATTTTAATTTCGGGTCTCACTCTATTCTATTATTACTCTCTTATTAATAGAAATGGAATTGAATTCATAATTACATATCTTCTATTATGTAATTATGAATTCAATTCCATTTAGGCTTTGACCAGATTCCGAGTTTCGCTGAGGCTGAATCCACCCTTCTTCTTTCTATTTTCTAACTCATTCTAATTCTAAAAGAAAAAAAAAGAAGAAAAGGGGGTTAATCATAGAAATTGGATTGGATCTTGAATCTTCTTCACCCCTTCCTGTGCCAATAACTAGAATTAAAAAAACGGGAATATCAATGCATCCGGGAATAAACGGTTGATCTCTATCAAGAGACCCGCTAAAGCCCCGAACCATAAAGTACTTATCACTGGTGCCACGGAGAGATATGTTTTTAGATCTCGCATTTAAAATCTCCTTTTTTTTATTCTTTATTGTAATTTGTAATACATAATCACATAGAGGAATACGATCAGATGGTTATTAACTCAATAACCACTTGTATTTGTCGGCAGAATCCCAAATTAAAATTGAAATGTACAACAATTCATTCTATATAAAAAAAAATAAGTCTATTTCTGCTCGAGCAGTCCCTAAAAATATTTTTCCGGTTTAGGGAAATTTCCTATTTTTTTTTATTATTATTATTATATTTTATTATAAATATTCTTTATTCTTATTCTATCGAATATATATATATATTTCATATCCTTATTATCCTTATATAGATAGGAAACTAAAAAAAAATGGCAGGATAATTGATATATATATATCAACGGCGAAAATAAAAATATGGAAAACACGACAAAGATTCTTTACAATGACACTGGAAACCAATTGAGAGGGATGTAGCGCAGCTTGGTAGCGCGTTTGTTTTGGGTACAAAATGTCACGGGTTCAAATCCTGTCATCCCTAACTATTACTTATCCTATGAACAGTAACAATATATCACAATATATATTGTGATATATTGATATAGTATATGCATGCAAGATGTATTGGGGTCTCATAAAATTATTTATGAGAATAAAGCGCTCTTAGTTCAGTTCGGTAGAACGCGGGTCTCCAAAACCCGATGTCGTAGGTTCAAATCCTACAGAGCGTGATTCCATTCTTGTTAGATCCAGACAGAACGACACTGCGAAATATTTGAACCACAGTCTAAAGTCTGAATTTGACCTCTGGGATTAGGATTAAAACAAAGAAATAGTAGGTCAATAAACAAAAGAGGTGTTAATTGATCAAAGGTCTAACTGATCACCACGTCGGTATTGTAAATATGCAGTTACGAATAATCCAGCCAAAGTAATAGGAATGAGACCTAACACGATTCCAAAGAGAAAAACTTCAATCATTTGAATTTGTTTGAAAGGGAAAGGGGGAGGTAATATCTATCCTTAAATATTAATCTAATCTGTATTGACCATGAATCCCAACGACCAAGAAATTGGAAATGGACACGATAAGGAACTGTGGAATATCTAGAATATTAAAAATTTTTCAATTCATTTTATCATTTCAAATCAAATAAGTCGTATCTTACTCAGACCAATAAATAGAGCTGAGGTTATAGTTAAAGCCGCTAGTAGAAAACCGAAATAACTAGTTATAGTGGGCATAAAGAAGCTAAATGAAATTTTTTTTTTATACATACATATGTTTATAAAGCACTTCCCTAAGTTTCCATTTTGAGGAGAAAAATAGTAAAATAAACAAACTTGAAAGGTACAATTGAATATTTTTTATTCATCAATTACAGACGAAGAAAAATAGAGTGACATAGATAATAAAGCAATTCATCATCTGTGACATCGACTCATCTTGTGATTCCAAATCAACAGATTCATTGAACAACTCGTGAGTTGAGTAAACCAATCTAATTAGATTATTTTCATCTTAATTTTAGATTATTTTCATTTTGTATTAAAAATATATAATATTTAGATTTATTATTTATATTCTATATAATTATAAAATTAATATGAAAGAAAATACGAAAAATATCTATTTGAAAACCCCCCTTGTTTTTTTTTTATTGTATCAAATTTGTTCTATTTTCCTTCTTCAGTTTAGAAGAAAAGAAGAAAGAGTAACCTTAGAATGTCATTTACTTTTTTACTTTCATTTTAATCCATTAGATTTAGTAGTAGGAGTTTCCATTCTTATAATATCTACAACGAGAAGAAAGAGGGTATCAGATCACTCGAAACTGGTATTCCGCCGTTTTTTTCTTTCCCCTTTTCTATTTAAAATTTTCATAAAAAAAAGCTTTATCCTTGTAATTAAGCCAAGAAAGAACCTTTTTTGTGTATAATACAAGAACAACTAATCAACTTTTTCTTCCATCAAATAGTATTTTATTTATTATTGCTATTATTGTTACTTGTTACTGGACGACTAAGCAATTCCACTCTTTAAAATTAAATAAAAGGGAGTAGGTTCCAACAAAAAAAACATCTTTGACAATCACAAAAAAGTATATTTCTAGATTTCACATCTAATTGAATTGTAGAAATATGATAATTTCCTTCCTGAATTATTAGAAACCAATCGGTCAGATTCCCATTTTAATTGATTCTCAGTTTCGAGTATAGTGCGAAACTAATAATAATATAATAATGTCGAGAACCCAAATTTTATAGTATCAAAAA